TAGTGAATTAATTATAGTAATTTATAAAAAATATTTTAATTTTACAATGAAAATGTAATGTTTTAATTAAACTATATAAATTAGAAATATAAATGGAATTTAACCATTAAAATAAAAAGTTAGCAGCTTTTATTTGAACTTCATATTTCTTTAATTAGAATTAAAATTCAATTTTATCATTAACAGTGATAAGCCTCTTTTTGGCTTTAATTAATTAGTAGATATTATAGAGAATAAGGATAAAGTAAAATTTACCTAATATTAGGTCGAAACTAATTGTAATTTATTACTTCATATTCTATTAATATGTAAGGTAGATTGATAAATATTACAATTTTTTTTGAATGCAAATCAAATGTTATTAATTAACTACAACCCTATTTAATTTGATCAATTTAATATTCCTTGATTTCATTCATAATATAATCCTAATAATAAAATTAAGATAAAAATAATTGATGTAATAGTTCAATTTATTACATTTGAAGTTTTAATAATTAAAATAATAGGTAAAATTAAAGCAATTTCTACGTCAAAAATTAAAAAAATAATAGTAATTAAAAAAAATCGTAAAGAAAATGGTAAACGAGATGATGATTTAGGATCAAATCCACATTCAAAAGGAGATGATTTTTCTCGATCTACAATTGTTTTTTTTGAAATAATAGAAGCTAATAATATTACTATTATGGAAATTAATGCAATAATAAAACTAATTGTTAAAATTGATAAAATTATTTATACTATATTATAATAGACCTTATGATTGGAAGTCAAATATACTTTATATACTATATAAATATAAATTTATTATCCTCCTCATCAGTAAATTGAAATATAAAGGAATAATCATACAATATCTACAAAATGTCAATATCAAGCAGCAGCTTCAAATCCAAAATGGTGAATTATAGAGAAATGATTATTTAAATGTCGAATTAAGCAAATTAATAAAAAGACTGTTCCAATTAAAACATGAACTCCATGAAATCCTGTAGCTAGAAAAAAGGTTGATCCATAAGCAGAATCTGCAATTGTAAAAGAAGCTTCGATATATTCATAAGCTTGTAAAATTGTGAAATAAATTCCTAATAATACTGTAAAAAATAATCCTTGTGTAGTTTGCGAATAATTTCTTTCTATTAAACTATGATGGGCTCAAGTAACTGTAATTCCAGAAGTTAATAAAATTACAGTATTTAATAAAGGAATTTGAAAAGGGTTAAAAGTAATAATTCTTATAGGGGGTCATAAAGCTCCTAATTCAATTGAAGGAGAAAGACTTGTATGAAAAAATGTTCAAAAGAAAGAAACAAAAAATAATACTTCTGATGTAATAAATAAAATTATTCCTCATCGTAATCCTGTAGTTACTGAGAAAGTATGAAGACCTTGAAAAGTTCTTTCACGTGATACATCTCGTCATCATTGATAAATAGTAATAATAGTAATAATATTTCCTAAAGTAAATAAATATAAATTATATTGATGAAATCATTTTACTATACCTGCAACAGTTGTTATAACACCAATTGATGCAGTTAAAGGTCATGGTCTATAGTTTACTAAATGAAATGGATGATTTGCATGTGTAGACATTAATTAACTTCTCTAGAGTATAATGTTCTAAGAACAGCAAATACATAAGATTGAATTATAGATACAGCTGATTCTAATACTAGTAAGGCAATTTGTGTAATAATTAATAAATTTAATAAAATTATATTTATTTCAGGTCCAGTATTTCCTAAAAGAGTTAATAATAAATGACCTGCAATTATATTAGCTGTTAATCGTACTGCTAAAGTTCCTGGTCGAATAATATTTCTAATAGTTTCAATACATACTATAAAAGGTATTAAAATAGGTGGAGTTCCTTGAGGTACTAAATGAGCAAATATATGTTGTATATTATTAATATATCCAAATAATATAAAACATAATCATAAAGGTAAAGCTAAAGTTAATGTTAAAGTTAAATGACTTGTTCTAGTAAAAATATAGGGGAATAATCCTATAAAATTATTAAATAAAATTATTGAAAATAATGAAATAAAGATAAATGTAGAACCATTATGTCCTATAAGCCCTAAAAGAGTTTTAAATTCTTTATGAAGAGTTAATAAAATATTATTTCATAAAATATGGTATCGAGAAGGTATTAATCAATATATCGAAGGAATTATTAAAATTCCTAAAAAAGTTCTTAATCAATTTAATGATAAATCAAAAATACTAGAAGAAGGGTCAAATACAGAAAATAAATTAGTTATCATTTTCAATTTAATGAGTTTATAGTTTGTATTTTATTAATTAAATTAGATTTAGGTTTAAAAGGAATAAAAGAATAATAATTTATTATATTAAATATTATAAATGCAATTGAAAAAATAATAAATAAACTTAATCAACCAATAGGTGCTATCTGAGGAATTAAAAAATATTAAAATATTAATGATTTTAGTTTGACAAACTAATGTTATAAAAGTTAACTAATTTTTTCATTAGAAGTAAATGCTAATTTACTATAAAATGGTTTAAGAGACCAGTACTTGCTTTCAGTCATCTAATGAAGAATTTATTCTATTAGAAATTCATTTAATGAAATAATTTACAGGAATTCTTTCAATTACAATTGGTATAAAACTATGATTAGCTCCACAAATTTCTGAACATTGACCATAAAATAATCCTGGACGATTAATTAAAAAATTAGTTTGATTTAATCGTCCAGGTGCTCCATCAACTTTTACTCCTAAAGCAGGTACTGTTCAAGAATGAATTACATCAGCAGATGTAATTAAAGTACGAATTTGAGAATTTATAGGAATAATTACTCGATTATCAACATCTAATAAACGAAAATTATTAGTTAATAATTCATTAATTGGAATTATGTAAGAATCAAATTCAACATTGGTAAAATCTGAATATTCATAACTTCAATATCATTGATGTCCAATTGTTTTTAATGTAATTGAAGGTTCATTAATTTCGTCTAATAAATATAAAAGTCGTAAAGAAGGAAGAGCAATAAATAATAAAATAATTGCAGGTAAAATTGTTCAAATAATTTCAATAGTTTGACCATGTAATAAATAACGATTTACATAATTATTAAAGAATAATATAAATATTAAATATCCTACTAAAGTTGTAATTATTACTAAAATTATTAGAGTATGATCATGAAAGAAAATTAATTGTTCTATTAATGGAGAAGAGCTATCTTGTAAACCTAAATTAGATCATGTTGACATTAAAAAAAAATGAAATAATTTTCTATATAAAAAAAAACATTGTTTTTTAATTATTACAATTCTTCTAATAAAAGTAAATACTTTATATATGAAGCTTAAATTCATTGCACTAATCTGCCATATTAGAAGTTATTTAATAAAGGTAATTCAGAATAACTATGCTCAGCTGGAGGAGTGGCTTGTAATCATTCAATTGAAGAATTTAATTGAATTGTAAATAATACTTGTCGTTGAGAAATTAAACTTTCTCAAATAATATAAAAAAAAAATAAAATTCCTAATAATGAAATTGTTGATCCAATAGTTGATACAACGTTTCATATTGTATAAGCATCTGGATAATCAGAATAACGTCGAGGTATTCCAGCCAATCCTAAAAAATGTTGAGGGAAAAAAGTTAAATTTACTCCAATAAATATAATAATAAATTGACTTTTTAATATTGAAGTATTTATTGTTAATCCAGTAAATAATGGATACCATTGAATAAATCCTGCTATAATAGCAAATACTGCTCCTATTGATAATACATAATGAAAATGAGCTACTACATAATAAGTATCATGTAAAATAATATCTACTGAAGAATTAGCTAGAACTACTCCTGTTAATCCTCCTACAGTAAATAAAAATACAAATCCTAAAGATCATAGTGTAGCAGGGTAATTATTTAATTGAGCTCCATATAAAGTAGCTAATCAACTAAAAATTTTAATTCCTGTAGGGACAGCAATAATTATTGTAGCGGAAGTGAAATATGCTCGAGTATCAACATCTATTCCTACAGTAAATATATGGTGGGCTCATACAATAAATCCTAATAAACCAATTGCTAATATAGCATAAATTATTCCTAATGATCCGAAAGTTTCTTTTTTACCTGATTCTTGGCTAATGATATGAGAAATTATACCAAATCCAGGTAAAATTAAAATATAAACTTCAGGATGTCCAAAAAATCAAAATAAGTGTTGGTATAAAATTGGGTCTCCTCCTCCTGCTGGGTCAAAAAATGAAGTATTTAAATTTCGATCTGTTAATAATATAGTAATGGCTCCAGCTAAAACTGGAAGAGATAATAAAAGTAATAAAGCTGTAATTACTACAGATCATACAAATAAAGGTATACGGTCAAAAGTAATTCCTATTGATCGTATATTAATTACAGTAGTAATAAAATTTACTGCTCCTAGAATTGAAGAAATTCCAGCTAAATGTAATGAAAAAATAGCTAAATCAACAGAAGCTCCTCCATGAGCAATATTAGAAGATAAAGGGGGATAAACAGTTCATCCTGTACCAGCCCCACTTTCTACTATACTACTAGTTAATAATAATGTTAATGCAGGGGGTAAAAGTCAAAAACTTATATTGTTTATTCGTGGAAAGGCTATATCAGGAGCTCCTAATATAAGTGGGACTAATCAATTTCCAAATCCTCCAATTATAATAGGTATTACTATAAAAAAAATTATAATAAAAGCATGAGCTGTTACAATTACATTATAAATTTGATCATCTCCAATTAATGCTCCAGGATGTCCTAATTCAGCTCGAATTAAAATACTTAATGAAGTTCCTACTATACCGGCTCAAGCTCCGAAAATAAAATATAAAGTTCCAATATCTTTATGATTAGTAGAGAATAACCATTGTTGCGATTAAATGGCTGAAATTAAGGCAATAGATTGTAAATCTATTTATGAGATTATTCTCTTTAATCATAAATGTATTATATTAAAAATTTTAATTTTCATAAAAATTTATTTTATAATTTAATTTAAGCTTTATAGTCAATAATGATATTGGACTGCAATTCTAAAGGAGTAATAATTTACTAAAGCTTAAAAGAATATCTTATATTTATAGTTTTGAAGACTATTAGTTTATTTAACTTAAAGCCTTAAAACATAAAATAAATAGAAGAAATTAAAAATAAACCAAAAGAAGAAATAAATGAAGTAATAAAAAAAAACATTACATTCATTAATTTATAAAAAGATAATGTTAATCAATTGTTTTCATAAAAATTTAATATAAAAGTTCTATAGCATAATCGAATATAAAAATATAATGTAATTAAAGTTATTAAAACTATAAAAGTTAATAAAAATAATTGATTATTAATTGTTATTAATTGGATAACAATTCATTTAGGAAAAAATCCTAAAAATGGGGGTAATCCTCCTAATGAAAGTAAATTAAAAAACAAAAAAAATTTTATACTTTTTGAATAAAAAAACATTGTTAATAATTGATTAATATGTGAAATTTTAAACATATTAAGTATAAAAATTATTGTAAATGTTAAAAAAGTGTAAAATATAAAATAAACTATTCATAATAAATTATTACTGTATATAGCAGCTAATATTCAACTTAAGTGATTAATTGAAGAATAAGCTATTAATTTTCGTAATGAAGTTTGATTTAATCCTCCTAATGCACCAATTAATCTTGATATTACAATTCTTGTAATAATTAAAGGTTTAAATATAATATAAGAGATTAATATTAAAGGAGCAATTTTTTGTCAAGTTATTAAAATTAATGAGTTTAATCAAGACAATCCTTCAATTACATTTGGAAATCAAAAATGAAAAGGGGCAGAGCCTCTTTTTAAAAGAAGAGAAGAAAAAGTTATTATTTCTATAAAATAATTAGAATTTTTATTTGAGTTTAGTAAAAATAAAATAATTGCAAATAAAAATACTGAAGAAGCTATTGCTTGAGTTAAAAAATATTTTAATGAAGCTTCAGTAGATATTAATTTATTATCTCTTATTAGGGGGATAAAAGATAATAAATTAATTTCTAATCCTATTCAGGTGCCTAATCAAGAATTAGCTGAAATAGAGATAAAAGTTCCTATTATTAAAATACTAAAAAATATAATTTTTGATGAAGTATTTAAAATTAAAAAGAAAAGGGTTAGAACCTTTATAAATGGGGTATGAACCCAGTAGCTTTATTAGCTTATCTTTTTATATTTTGGTGTATGATGCACAAAAGTTTTTGATACTTTTAGAAATAGTTTAATTCTATTAAATATAATAATGAATGTAATAATATTACATAATTTACCCTATCAAGGTAATCCTTTTTATCAGGCAATTCATTAAAAATGAAATAATTTTCTATATAAAAAAAAACATTGTTTTTTAATTATTACAATTTTTTAATTAAACATTAATGTTATAGTTTATTATTAGGGGGATAGTAAAGTGTAATATTAAATTAATTTAATTGTTATTAATTATTAAATTTTAATTATTTACTTAATTTATTANANTATATATATATATATATATATATATATTAAAAATGAAATAATTTTCTATATAAAAATTTATTTTATATTTAATTATTACATTTTTTTATAAATTTATTTGGTTGTTATTAATTTTTAATTATTACAATAATTAAAAATTAATAAATTATTTGGATTAATTTAATTTATTAATATTTAAATTAATTATAATAATTTTAATTTAATGTTATATTCTTTTTTCATAAAAATTTAATTTTAATTTAAAGGTTTATTATTAATTTAATTTATATGTAAATTTTTGTGTGATCTTTTATTTATTTAAATAATAATTAAATTATTTTATTCGCAGTAATTAATATTATTAATTTAAGAAATTTAGAAATAGTAATATTGAATAGTATTGATTAAATTTGTGCCAGCAATCGCGGTTATACTAATAATGCAAATAATTTTTTATTGGTTAAAGTTAAATTATTTATTATAAAATAAGTATTAATTTATTAAGTGAAATTATAAATTATTATATTTTTTTATTTAATAATTGAAGCTTGAAAATTTTAATTTATAAACTAGGATTAGATACCCTATTATTTAAAATGTAAATTTAAAAATTTAAGGTAGTAATAGTTATGTTCTTTAAACTTAAAAAATTTGGCGGTATTTTAGTCTATTCAGAGGAACTTGTTTTATAATTGATAATCCACAATGGACCTTACTTAAATTTGTAATCAATTTATATACCGTCGTTATTAGGATATTTTATAAAAATGATAATTTCCAAAATTTTTTTAAAAAATATATCAGATCAAGGTGTAGTTTATATTTAAGAAAAAATGGGTTACAATAAAATTATTTATACGAATATAAATGTGAAATATTTATTGAAGGTGGATTTGATAGTAAAATTATAAAGATTAATAAATTGATTTTAGCTCTAAAATATGTACATATCGCCCGTCACTTTTGCTTTTAAGGTAAGATAAGTCGTAACATAGTAGATGTACTGGAAAGTGTATCTAGAATGCAATTTAAAGCTTATTTAGTAAAGTATTTCATTTACATTGAAAAGGTTTTTGTGCAAATCAATATAAGTTGATAAATTTTATTTATTAATTTAATTTATTCTATATTTAATTTATTAAAAATAATTATAAATTAATTTGTTTTAGTATTTAATTAATAAAAAATAATTTTAATAATAGTTTAATAGTATTGTAAAAGAAAATTGAAATATTTTTGAAAAATTATTATTTTAAAAGAAAATTTAATTTATTGTACCTTGTGTATCAGGGTTTATTAAATAAAAATTATTTAATTTAATTTTCTCGATTTTATAAGAGTTAATATATTATAAAATATAATGTAATAAAATTATTTTTAATAATATATTAGAAATGAAATGTTATTCGTTTTTAATGGTATCTAGTTTTTTAAGAAATAAATTTAATTTATAAATTTTATATTATTTGATTAATTTTAAATTAATTAAATAAATATAAAATTTTAATATTTTATGGGATAAGCTATAAAATAAATAATTAAAAATTAATAAATAAATTAATAAATATAAGTTTAGAAATAATTATTATTAATAAAATTGTTATAATTTATTTTATAATATAAAATTATTTATTATATTTTAAATTTTTATTAAAATATTTATTTTAATATTAAAAATGAAAAAATAATGATAAAATTAGTATATTTTATTTTATAAATAAAAATAATTGTAAAGTTTTTATAAAGAATTCGGCAAATTAATGTTCGCCTGTTTAACAAAAACATGTCTTTTTGAATTATTTTTAAAGTTTAACCTGCCCACTGAATTTTTAAATGGCCGCAGTATATTAACTGTGCAAAGGTAGCATAATCATTAGTTTTTTAATTGAAAGCTAGTATGAATGGTTGGACGAGATATTAACTGTTTCATTAAAATTATATTAGAATTTTATTTTTTAGTTAAAAAGCTAAAATATATTTAAAAGACGAGAAGACCCTATAAATCTTTATATTTAAATTATTATAATTATATAGATTATTTTTATTATGATAATTAATAATATTTTATTGGGGTGATAATAAAATTTAATAAACTTTTAATTTTTAAATCATTAATTTATGTATAATTGATCCATTAATAATGATTAAAAAAATAAGTTACTTTAGGGATAACAGCGTAATTTTTTTGGAGAGTTCTTATTGATAAAAAAGATTGCGACCTCGATGTTGGATTAAGATATAATTTTAGGTGTAGTTGCTTAAATTTTAAGTCTGTTCGACTTTTAAATTCTTACATGATCTGAGTTCAAACCGGTGTAAGCCAGGTTGGTTTCTATCTTTAAAAAGTTAAAATATTTCAGTACGAAAGGATCTAATATTTAATAAATTATTATTTTATTATTGAATATAATTAATATATAGATATATATATATATATATCTATTTGTTATTTTGGCAGATTAGTGTAATAAATTTAGAATTTATTTATGTAATTTATATTACAAATAATACTTGTTTTTTTTAGAAAATTTAATATTTATTATTGGAGGATTATTATTAATTGTATTTGTATTAGTAAGAGTAGCTTTTTTAACTCTTTTAGAGCGTAAAGTTTTGGGATATATCCAAATTCGTAAAGGTCCAAATAAAGTAGGTATTATAGGGATTCCTCAACCTTTTTGTGATGCAATTAAATTATTTACTAAGGAACAAACTTATCCTTTATTATCTAATTATATTTCTTATTATTTTTCTCCTATTTTTTCTTTATTTTTATCTTTATTAGTTTGAATATGTATACCTTTATTTATTAAAATATTTTCTTTTAATTTAGGGTTATTGTTTTTTTTATGTTGTACTAGTTTAGGTGTGTATACTGTTATAATTGCTGGTTGATCTTCTAATTCTAATTATGCTTTATTAGGAGGATTACGAGCTGTTGCTCAAACTATTTCTTATGAAGTTAGATTAGCATTGGTATTATTAAGATTTATTTTTATAATTGGAGGTTATAATATATTTATATTTTATAAATATCAACAATTTATTTGATTTTTAATTATTATATTTCCTATAGTTTTAGTTTGATTTAGAATTTCTTTAGCTGAAACTAATCGTACTCCTTTTGATTTTGCTGAAGGAGAATCTGAATTAGTTTCAGGATTTAATGTAGAATATAGAAGAGGAGGATTTGCTTTAATTTTTTTAGCAGAATATGCTAGAATTTTATTTATAAGAATATTATTTTGTGTAATATTTTTAGGGAGAGATGTTTTTTCATTAATTTTTTATATTAAATTAATATTTATCTCTTTTATATTTATTTGAATTCGAGGAACTTTACCTCGGTTTCGTTATGATAAATTAATATATTTAACTTGAAAAAGTTTTTTGCCTTTTTCATTAAATTTTTTATTGTTTTTAATTGGGTTTAAAATTTTTATATATTTATAATTTAATGAATTAGTTTTAGTAAAGTTAATAGAAAATTTAATTTCTATATTATGTTTTCAAAACATAGGCTTATTCAAGCTCATTAACTTAATTTAATAAATTATCTCATCATTTAATAGTTAATGGATTAAATATAAAATAAGAAAAATAAATAACGGTTAAAATTTGTCCTGTTAATACATAAGGATTTTCTACTGGTTGAGTTCCAATTCATGTTAATAAAATTACTGTTATTAATATAAATCAAAATAAAATTTGATTTATAGGATAAAATTGAATCCCTCGGAATTTACTTAAATGATAAAAAGGAAGAATTATTAAAATTGCAATAGATAAAATTAAAGCAATTACTCCTCCAAGTTTATTAGGAATAGATCGTAAAATTGCATATGCAAATAAAAAATATCATTCAGGTTGAATGTGGATTGGAGTAACTAATGGATTAGCTGGAATAAAGTTATCTGGGTCTCCTAATAAATTAGGGTTAATTAATACTAATAGAATTAAAATTATACATATAACAATAAATCCTACAATATCCTTATATGTAAAATAAGGGTGGAATGGAATTTTATCAATATTTGAATTTAATCCTATAGGGTTATTTGATCCTGTTTGATGTAAAAATAATAAATGAATTATTATTATAGCTAAAACAATAAATGGTAAGATGAAATGAAGTGTGAAAAATCGAGTTAATGTAGCATTATCAACAGCAAATCCTCCTCATACTCATTGAACTAAATCAATTCCTAAATAAGGTACAGCTGATAATAAATTTGTAATAACAGTAGCTCCCCAAAAAGATATTTGACCTCAGGGTAATACATATCCTATAAAAGCTGCTCCTATTACTAAAAATAAGATTAATACCCCTACTAATCATGTAGGTGTAAATAAATATGATCTATAATATATACCTCGTCCTGTATGTAAATAAATACAAATAAAAAAAAATGATGCGCCATTAGCATGTAAAGTTCGTAAAAATCAACCATAATTTACATCTCGACAAATGTGATTAACTCTATTAAAAGCTATATTAATATCAGCTGTATAATGTATTGCTAAAAATAAACCTGTAATAATTTGAATAATTAAACATAATCCTAATAATGAACCGAAATTTCATCAAGAAGAAATATTAATTGGGGTAGGTAGATCAATTAAAGCATTATTAGCAATTTTAAAAATAGGGTGTTTAAGTCGTAAAGAAATATTCATTAATTAAATATAGGCCGTAAAGGTCCTTTAAATAAATTAGTAATTTTTACAATAACAATTAAAGTAATTAATAAATAATTTATTAATATAATTGTTAATAAATTAGTTGGATAGTTATATAATTTATTTAATGATAAATAATTTTCTATTAAATAAGAGTTAATATTTGAAATTGTTTTAATTTCTGTATTTATATATTGTAATAATATGTTTTTATCTATAAAAAATAGTATTATAATTATTAGTATAAAAATTATTAAAGAAGTAAATAATAATTTAATTGAAAAAGAAAATATTTCATTTGAAGCTAGTGAAGTGATATAAATAAATAAAACTAATATTCCCCCTAAAAAAACTAAAAATAAAATATAAGAAAATCAAAAACTTTTAGTTATTAATCCTGATGTTAAACATACTATTATAGTTTGAATTAGTAAAATTAATCCTATAGCTAAAGGGTGTTTTATATTTATAAAAATAAAATTAAAAATAAATAAAAAGAATAATAAGATTCATTGTAGAATATCAAGAAATAGTTTAATAAAAATATTAATTTTGGGAATTAATGATAAAGAATATTCTTTTTTCTTGAAGTTTTAAAAAACATTGTTTTATTTTTGATTTACAAGACCAATGTTTTTATTAAACTATTAAAACTAATGATAATAATTTTAAATTGAATTTTACCAAGTATTTTATTTATTATAGGAGTATTTACTTTTGTTTTTAATCGTAAACATTTATTGTCTATATTATTAAGTTTAGAATATATTGTTTTAAGTTTATTTCTTTTATTATTTATTTATTTAAATATATTAAATTATGAAAATTTTTTTAGAATAATATTTTTAGTTTTTAGAGTTTGTGAAGGTGCATTAGGACTTTCAATTTTAGTTTCAATAATTCGTACACATGGAAATGATTATTTTCAAAGATTTAATATTTTACAATGTTAAAGATTATTGTTAGTATTTTATTTCTTTTTCCTTTATGTTTAATAAATAATTATTATTGAATGGTTCAAGGATTTTTATTTTTATTAAGATTTATTTTTATTTTAATAAATATATATAGAAATTATTTTATAACTATTTCTTATTTATTTGGATGTGATATAGTTTCTTATGGATTAATTTTATTAAGATTATGAATTATTTCTTTAATATTAATAGCAAGTGAATCAATTTATAAATATATAAATTATATAAATTTATTTTTATTAAACATTATTTTATTATTAATTTTATTAATTTTTACATTTAGAAGAATAACTTTATTTATATTTTATTTATTTTTTGAAAGAAGTTTAATTCCAACATTGTTTTTAATTTTAGGTTGAGGTTATCAACCTGAACGTTTACAAGCTGGAATTTATTTATTGTTTTATACTTTATTAGTATCTTTACCTATGTTAGTAGGAATTTTTTATTTATATAAAATTACTGGTACTTTATATTTTTATTTATTAAAAAACATTGTTTTTAATTTAGAAATTTTATATTTTTCTTTATTAATAGCTTTTTTAGTAAAAATACCAATATTTTTAGTTCATTTATGATTACCTAAAGCTCATGTTGAAGCTCCAGTATCAGGATCTATAATTTTAGCTGGAATTATATTAAAATTAGGAGGGTATGGATTATTACGGGTTTTTTCATTTTTACAATTAATAGGATTAAAATTTAATTTTATTTGAATTAGAATTAGTTTAGTAGGGGGGGTATTAGTAAGATTAATTTGTTTGTCTCAGACGGATTTAAAAGCATTAATTGCTTATTCATCAGTTGCTCATATAGGTATTATATTAGCTGGATTAATAAGAATAACTTATATAGGATTTTGTGGTTCTTATGTTTTAATAATTGCTCATGGATTATGTTCTTCTGGATTATTTTGTTTAGCTAATATATCTTATGAACGAATAGGAAGTCGAAGTTTATTAATTAATAAAGGAATATTAAATTTTATACCTTCAATAGCTTTATGGTGATTTTTATTAAGTTCTGCTAATATAGCTGCTCCTTTTACATTAAACTTATTAGGAGAAATTTCTTTAATTAATAGAATTTTAAGATGATCATGAATTTCTATATTAATATTATCTTTATTATCTTTTTTTAGAGCAGCTTATACATTATATTTATATGCATCTAGTCAACATGGTATAATCTTTTTTGGAAATTATTCATTTAGAGGTGGTAAAATCCGGGAATTTTTACTTTTATTTTTACATTGGTTTCCTTTAAATTTATTAATTTTAAAAAGTGATATATGTATATTATGATTATATTTAAATAGTTTAATAAAAATATTGATTTGTGGTATCAATGATAAGAATTTATTTCTTTTTAAGTTGTGAAATATTTGTCAATTTGTACAATTAGTTTTGTTAATTTATTTTTTTTTAGTTTTTTATCTTTTTTAATTAGTATTATTTTTATTATAAATGATTATATTATTTTTATTGAATGGGAAGTAATTTCAATTAATTCAATAAATATCATTATAGTTTTTTTATTAGATTGAATAAGTTTAATTTTTATATCCTTTGTTTTAGTAATTTCTTCTTTAGTTATTTTTTATAGAAAAGAATATATAGATAGTGATTATAAAATGAATCGTTTTATTATATTAGTATTGATATTTGTATTTTCTATAATATTATTAATTATTAGTCCTAATTTAATTAGAATTTTATTAGGATGAGATGGGTTAGGATTAGTTTCTTATTGTTTAGTTATTTATTTTCAAAATGTAAAATCTTATAATGCTGGAATATTAACTGCTTTATCTAATCGTATTGGAGATGTTGCTTTATTATTAGCAATTGCTTGAATATTAAATTATGGGAGATGAAATTATATTTTTTATTTAGCAATAATACAAGAAAATATAGAAATAATAATTATTGGTGGATTAGTAGTGTTAGCTGCTATAACAAAAAGAGCTCAAATTCCATTTTCTTCTTGATTACCTGCGGCTATAGCCGCTCCTACTCCTGTATCAGCATTAGTTCATTCTTCTACATTAGTAACTGCTGGAGTATATTTATTAATTCGATTTAATATTTTATTAAGTAATTCTTTATTAGGTAATTTATTATTATTATTATCAGGTTTAACAATATTTATAGCTGGATTAGGTGCTAATTATGAATTTGATTTAAAAAAAATTATTGCTTTATCTACGTTAAGTCAATTAGGTTTAATAATAAGAATTTTATCAATAGGGTATTATAAATTAGCTTTTTTTCATTTATTAACTCATGCTTTATTTAAAGCTCTATTATTTATGTGTGCAGGAGCAATTATTCATAATATAAATAATTCACAAGATATTCGGTTAATAGGAAGATTAAGTATAATAATGCCTTTAACTTTTTCTTGTTTTAATGTAGCTAATTTAGCTTTATGTGGAATACCTTTTTTAGCAGGATTTTATTCAAAAGATATAATTTTAGAAATAGTTTCTTTATCTTATATTAATTTGTTTTCCTTTTTTTTATATTTTTTTTCTACTGGATTAACAGTTTGTTATTCTTTTCGATTAATTTATTATACTGCAACTGGAGATTCTAATTTTTCTTCTTTAAATATATTAAATGATGAAGGTTGAATTATATTAAAAAGTATATTAGGATTATTAATTTTAAGAATTTTTGGAGGTAGAATACTAAATTGATTAATTTTTCTTAATCCATTAGTAGTAATTTTACCTTTAAGTTTAAAATTATTAACTTTATTTGTTTGTATTATTGGGGGCTTAACTGGGTACATTATTTCTAATATTTCTTTTTTTTTTATAAATAAGACTTTTAATATTTTTAATTTATCATATTTTTTGGGGTTTATATGATTTATACCTTATATTTCTACTTATGGTGTTATTAATTATTCATTAATTTCAGGTAAAATATTAATTAAATCATTTGATCAAGGTTGATCTGAATATTTTGGTAGTCAACAACTTTATGTATTTTTAATTAAAAATTCTCAATTAAATCAAATATTACAAAATAATAATTTAAAAATTTATTTAATAAGATTTATTTTTTGAATTTTAATTTTATATTTTTATATAATTTATTTATGTTCAAATAGCTTAAATTTTAGAGTATAATATTGAAGATGTTAGGGAGATTAATTAATCTTTGAATA